CATTTTGGCGGCATGGCCGAGTGGTAAGGCGGGGGACTGCAAATCCTTTTTCCCCAGTTCAAATCCGGGTGTCGCCTGAATCACCAAAAAACTCGAAATCATAATTGATTTATTGGATTGGTTTCTCAATAGTGTTCGGTAGAACCCCTTTTTGACTCTGCGCCATTAATTCCACTATTATTAGTGAGTAATAATGGAATAATTCCTTCGTATTTATAGAGATTAGGGGACATAATGCACATGGATATAGTAAGTCTCGCTTGGGCTGCTTTAATGGTAGTCTTTACATTTTCCCTTTCACTCGTAGTGTGGGGAAGAAGTGGGCTTTAGAAGTACTACTAATTGAGTTCAGGAATCAAACCCGCTTGTTTTATAGATCGTTCTGCAACGCATTTTGAACTATTAAAAATAAAAACTCTGAATTTGGAATCCCATTGGATTCCAATGGAGTAATCTATGATAGGAATCATACTCTTTCAATCCAAGAGATATTTCATTGATTCCCGTCTTTGTACTTCGAAAAGAAAGGGATTCAGATGATTCGAAATTGATTCCAACCTAAAATTCTTCCGAAATTGGATATTTCAATCAATGGGAGTGGGCTCTTACTATCTTTATAGATGGATACTAAGGAAGACCGGACCTTTTTCTTTTTATTTATTTCCCTCTTGACTCTTCAAAAAAGAAGTTGTTTTGTTAAGCGTATACGCACTTTCTATAAGAAATGATATAGAGATGGTGGTTGTTTAAGGAGAGACTGGGCAATAATAAGATCTTGCCTCGGGCGAGTTACATATCGGGCATTTACCCTTTGGTTTCTATTCTAATTTTAGATTTGATATGGCGTTAAAAATGGGTGAGGTTTCCCCTTACTTATTAGTAAAAGGAATTAGAATCCTGAAATAAGAATTATTTCAGATTGAGCGGAACAAATAGATGTAGCAAATTGGGTCTTATGTCAATTCCATAGAATATATGGAATATATTGATATGGAATATATAGAAATGGAATTAATATACACATATAGGAAGAAAATGTTGTAGATTGATATATAGAAACTTAAGCGTTTATCTTTATTCTAGATTACAACTTTATAGACTAAGAGATAGATAGTATGCATTTTCTACCATACATACTATCTATCTCTTAGATAATTTCCGATTATAGTGCGCTCATTTCATTTAAGTTAAGACGTGAAATGGAATCCCTTTCATTTTACTTCGTAAATTTTTGATAAGAACTTGGAAGGAAAGTTTGATTCAAATTCATTTGAAAATTCAATTGAATTAATCATTTTGACTGACTGTTTTTACGTAAATGATAAGTAGAAAAGCGGTAGGAACTAGAATGAATAGTGCAGTAGCAATAAATGCAAGAATATTTACTTCCATAATCTCATCAGTTTTTTACTTCGCAATAACTCGGGATTTAATCCCCTAGAGATGATAAATCTTTCGTCTATCATCTGTAAATTCAATGAATGAATTACCTCTCGATGATCTTGAACCGGATCACTATCATGAATAACAATATCTGATCTATCAAATCAACCCGTCGTCAAGACTTGAATAGTATAACATAGGAAGTTCTTTTATCCATACTGAATCAAAATTTTGATTCCTAACTCAATTACTCCAAAATGAGATTTATCATCCGTTTCCTTGTTTTTTCTATAACCCACCTTGCGTCTTCCTTGGACAATCTTCTGATGAAGGATCATCAGATTTCCTTTCCACTTCAATTAATTACATAGTTCCAAACCTAACAAACAAAAAAAGCGAGGTGGAAAAATAGGAAAGCAAAAAGAAATCAAGACTCCTTTTTGCTTTGGGAATGGAAGTATATCCCTCGACATTCTTTACTAGTTCATAGAAAGGGAAAAATGGATTTTTGTATTTATTGGATCCGTCGGGACTGGCGGGGCTCGAACCCGCAGCTTCCGCCTTGACAGGGCGGTGCTCTAACCGATTGAACTACAATCCCAGGGAAATAAGGGATCTGGCAGAAATTTGGATTCTTTTTTATCTTCGTATGGGGTCTTTCTAAAGGACAAGGGTTTTTATACTATCTCATGGTAGATTGATGCGATTTATTGGGCCGAGCTGGATTTGAACCAGCGTAGACATATTGCCAACGAATTTACAGTCCGTCCCCATTAACCGCTCGGGCATCGACCCAGGAAGAATCCATTAAATTTTTTTTTTTTTATAGGCTTATTGGTAATCCATGATCAACTTCCTTTCGTAGTACCCTACCCCCAGGGGAATTCGAATCCCCGCTGCCTCCTTGAAAGAGAGATGTCCTAAACCACTAGACGATGGGGGCCAACTTGACCAACCGCCCTCATACTATGATCATAGTATGATCCATTTTTTGAAATTGTCAATATAATGGAATGATCAGATCCGAGGGATCTTTCCGTTTTTCATAATTGTATAGAATTTTTGGATTCGTCATTCATATTCATGAATTGTTCATTAGAATCAGCATTCTCTATAT